TGACCGATAGTGAAACAGTACCGCGAGGGAAAGGTGAAAAGAACCCCGGGAGGGGAGTGAAATAGAACATGAAACCATAAGCTTACAAGCAGTAGGAGAACGACTTAACGTTTGACTGCGTTCCTGTTGAAGAATGAGCCGGCGACTTATAGGTAATGGCTTGGTTAAGATAGTGAATATCGGAGCCGTAGCGAAAGCGAGTCTGAAAAGGGCGTTTGTCATTATTTATAGACCCGAACCCGGATGATCTAACCATGGCCAGGTTGAAACTTAGGTGATACTAAGTGGAGGACCCAACCGACTGATGTTGAAAAATCAGCGGATGAGTTGTGGTTAGGGGTGAAATGCCAATCGAATCCGGAGCTAGCTGGTTCTCCCCGAAATGCGTTTTGGCGCAGCGGTTAATGTTATAATTTAGGGGTAAAGCACTGTTTCGGTGCGGGCTGGTAAAACGGTACCAAATCGAGGCAAACTAAGAATACTAAATGAATAATTAACCAGTAAGACTGTGGGGGATAAGCTCCATTGTCAAGAGGGAAACAGCCCAGACCACCAGCTAAGGCCCCTAAATAATTACTAAGTGATAAAGGAGGTGGGAATGCTTAGACAACCAGGAGGTTTGCTTAGAAGCAGCAATCCTTTAAAGAGTGCGTAATAGCTCACTGGTCGAGTAGGCCTGCGCCGAAAATGAATGGGGCTAAGTAATTTGCCGAAGCTGTGGGATTTTATAATCGGTAGGGGAGCGTTCTGTTATAGGTTGAAGCATTAGCGAAAGCGGGTGTGGACGAAGCAGAAGTGAGAATGTCGGCTTGAGTAGCGAAAACATTGGTGAGAATCCAATGCCCCGAAAACCTAAGGTTTCCTTCGGAAGGCTCGTCCGCGGAGGGTAAGTCAGGACCTAAGGCCAGGCCGAGAGGCGTAGTCGATGGACAACAGGTTAATATTCCTGTACTATTTTTTATTGACAACGAGGGACGGAGAAGGATAGGCTAGCTGGATGTTGGTTACCAGTTTAAGCGTTCGAGGTGTTGAGAAGTAGCGAAAATACTTTGAGCTGAGGCGTGAATACGAGATGCTACGGCATTTAAGTAGTTGATTTCATACTTCCTAGAAAAGCTTGCACTGTCATAAATAAAAAATACCTGTACTATAAACCGACACAGGTGGGTAAGTAGAGAATACTAAGGGGCGCGAGATAACTCTCTCTAAGGAACTCGGCAAAATAACCCCGTAACTTTGGGAGAAGGGGTACCTTGAGAAAGGTTGCAATAACCAGGTCCAAGCGACTGTTTACCAAAAACACAGGTCTCCGCTAAGTTGTAAAACGACGTATGGAGGCTGACGCCTGCCCAGTGCCGGAAGGTTAAGGAAGTCGGTTCAATGCTGATAACTGAAGCCCCGGTGAACGGCGGCCGTAACTATAACGGTCCTAAGGTAGCGAAATTCCTTGTCGGGTAAGTTCCGACCCGCACGAAAGGCGTAACGATTTGGATACTGTCTCGGAGAGGGGCTCGGCGAAATAGACATGTCTGTGAAGATGCGGACTACCTGCACCTGGACAGAAAGACCCTATGAAGCTTTACTGTAGCTTGAAATTGACTTCGGGCTTTATTTGCGCAGGATAGGTGGGAGGCGTTGATCATATTTTTGCGGAAATATGCTAGCCGTTGGTGAGATACCACTCTTGTAAAGCTAGAATTCTAACCTTGTATCGTAAGCAGGTCAAGGAACATTTTCAGGTGGGCAGTTTGACTGGGGCGGTCGCCTCCTAAAAGGTAACGGAGGCGCACAAAGGTTTCCTCATATCGGTCAGAAATCGATAGTAGAGCGTAAAGGCATAAGGAAGCTTGACTGCGAGACCTACAAGTCGAGCAGAGACGAAAGTCGGTCTTAGTGATCTGACGGTTCCGAGTGGAAGGGCCGTCACTCAACGGATAAAAGTTACTCTAGGGATAACAGGCTGATCTCCCCCAAGAGTTCACATCGACGGGGAGGTTTGGCACCTCGATGTCGGCTCATCGCATCCTGGGGCGGTAGTACGTCCCAAGGGTTGGGCTGTTCGCCCATGAAAGCGGTACGCGAGCTGGGTTCAGAACGTCGTGAGACAGTTCGGTCCATATCCGGTGTGGGCGTTAGAGTATTGAGAGGATTCTTCTTTAGTACGAGAGGACCGAGAAGAACAGACCTCTGGTGTACCAGTTATCGTGCCAACGGTAAACGCTGGGTAGCTAAGTCTGGAAAGGATAACCGCTGAAAGCATCTAAGTGGGAAGCCCGCCTCGAGATGAGTACTCTCATCCTTTAAGGAGTAAGGTCACGGCAAGACTAGCCGTTTTGATAGGCATTAGGTCGAAGTGTAGTAATATATGAAGCCGAGATGTACTAATAGACCGAGGACTTGAATTTGACTTGTTATATTTTAATTTTGGGTGTTTTTAGCAAAATGGAACCACGTCGATCCATCTCGAACTCGAACGTGAAACATTTTTGCGGTGACAATA